TTTTTCCCACCGAATTCTTTTAGAACTCCATTTTTGAAATGAATTAAGTAAGGTTAAATTTAATAAAGATGAATAAAAAGGCTTATATAAACAGTATGCTATAAATATTCCAAAAAAAGCTATACTGACTGAAAAAGTTGCATTTCTCAAAAATTCATACCAATCTACAAAATTTTGTGAATTTTTATGCAAAAGGTTTATCGACGGCGTGAATAATTTTGATAATATATCAAAGTCTATTCCTTCTTGATTGAAAGGAATTCCTACGGCTCCAACAAACAAAGTAAATAAAAGCAATACAAGCATAGGAAATAGCATAGTATTGTCTGATTCATGGGGATAATAGAAAGTTCTTGTATTAAGTCCAAAATTTTCAACAGTAATAAAAGTTTGATTTCTTACATTATTACTAATTTTATATGTTTTATTGCAAAAACAAGAAGCTCTTTTCTTATTATTCATTGTTAATAATGGTACTAACTCAAAATTTCTATTAAGTCTTTTTTCTTTTTCTTTACCCCATAAAGATATTGAATATAAGGAGCTACTTTTTTTTCCACTGTAATTTATAAAATAAGTGTTTAAATGTCCTTCAAAAGTAAGTAAATAAATCCGAAACATATAAAATGCGGTTAATCCCGCTGTTGAACAAGCTATTATTGCAAAAATCGGCGAAAACAACAAACTATCATTAAGAATTTCATCTTTAGACCAAAAACAAGCAAGGGGTGGAATACCACAAAGAGAAAGTGTTCCTACTAAAAAGGCAGTTTTTGTAATCGGTACATGTTTTGTCAAACCACCCATAAGAATCATATTCTGACTTTTATCGGGAGAATATCCAACTATAGCTTCCATTGAATGAATTATGGATCCAGATCCTAAAAACAACAAAGCTTTCGAATAAGCATGAGTAATCAAATGAAATAAAGCGGATCGATAAGACCCCATACCTAGAGCTAACATCATATAACCCAGTTGAGACATTGTCGAATAGGCTAAACCTCTCTTAATGTCTTTTTGAGCAAGAGCTAAAGTGGCTCCTAAGAGTACTGTTATTATACCTATCAAAGATATTATATACATTATAGAAGGGATAACTATAAAAAGAGGAAGAAGACGAGCTACAAGAAAAATTCCCGCCGCTACCATAGTAGCAGCATGTATAAGAGCCGAAATAGGGGTAGGGCCCTCCATGGCATCAGGTAACCATACATGAAGAGGAAATTGTGCGGATTTAGCAATAGGACCCACAAATAAGAAAAATGCACACAAAGTAAGGAATAAGAGATTTACTCTATTATTTAAAATTAAATTATTGAATATTTCGAACAAATCCTGAAATTCAAAACTGCCGGTTATCCAATAAAGACCTAAAATTCCTAATAATAAACCAAAATCCCCTACACGATTAGTTACAAAAGCTTTTTGACAAGCATTCGCCGCAACAGGTCGTGTGAACCAAAAACCTATTAATAAATATGAACACATTCCAACTAATTCCCAAAAAAAATAAACTTGGATCAAATTAGAACTAGTAACTAATCCTAACATTGAAGTATTAAAAAAACCCATATAAGCAAAAAACCTCAGATATCCTTGATCATGAGACATATAATTGTCACTATAAATCAGAACCAAAATTCCAACAGTTGTAATTAATATTGACATAATAGAAGTAAGTGGATCAATAAAGTAACCGAACTCAAAAGAAAATTCATTATTTATGGTCCAAGACCATACATTTTGATGAATAGAACTTATAAAAATTTGTTGAATAAATAGATAGAGTGAAAAGATCATAACTATACTTAACAAAAAAATACTCAGAAAAGTCCACATACGCCGAAGGTTTTTTGTTGCTGTCGGAAAAAGTAGAAGTCCAACTCCTAGTAAAATAGGTACTGGAAGTGGAATGAAAGGGATGATCCATGAATATTGATATGTATGTTCCATAAAATAAAAAACCCTTTTTATTTTATTCTTAAATTTTTTATTTCTTATTCACTGGTTTGTATATATATATCCTTTTTTTTTTCAAAAGGGACAATAAAAAAGCACGCGATTTCAAACCGAAATATAAATTTTTTGAATTAGTATAATCCTTCATAAATTTTTGAAACGAAATATATATTCAAATCAAAAAATTAGAAGGGATTAAATAATATTACTAAGCTATTGCCAAAAAAAATTATTTGTCTTTTTTTATTACTACTAAATAAAATTGTGATTTTATACCGATACAGAAAAAGTTAATTATAATTCCGTATTACAATAATTTATATACATATATTAAGAATAGAACAAAGATTTACACGACAAAAAAAACTTAATATTAATTATATAAGAATATAAGAAAAAAACTTTCCATAAAAAAATTATTTTAGTTTGATAATTTAGAATTTTTAAGGAATTAATTTTAATTTTGGAATTTAGTGACTGTCTTCCAGTACACAAAGTTATTTTTTTGCAAGAAAGATGATTATAATCGATATTATTTTTTACATATCAAGTAAAGAAATATCAGAATTTTTTTGATAATAAAATATAATCTAATTTTATTGATAATATAATTTATCAGTAGAGATTAATTAAATGAGCACTCTCGTACGGATTTCAAACGTTAAATAAAATAAAATTTTAATAACCAAAATTTATAAAAAAGTAAAAAACCGTTGGGTTTTAAACTTTTTAATTTTTTTTTGTTTTTAAAATAATATATAATAAAATTTTAAAGAAAAAACTAAATATGGAGTACGAAAGAATAGCATAATAAATGTCTTTGACATCCAATTATACCACTGAAAAACTTTTTTTCATTTTTGAATGGCAGTTCCAAAAAAACGTACTTCTATCTCGAAAAAGCGTATTCGTAAAAAAATTTGGAAAAGGAAGGGATATTGGACATCGTTGAAAGCTTTTTCGTTGGCTAAATCACTTTCTACAGGTAATTCAAAAAGTTTTTTTGTACAACAAAAAAAATAAAAAACACTAAAATAAAATAATTAGAATTATCCTAACAAAAAACTAATTTTCTAGAAAAAAATAAATTAGGAACCAAAAGAGGAAAAAAAGACAATATATAGATAAAAAGAAAAGTTAACATTTATTTTTTTTTTTTTTTTCCAAACAAGGGATTCTTTTTTCCCCATCGCTAACTTGGTGCAATAATAAAAAAAGGTCTTGTATTTGCTCGTTAAGAGCAAATACAAGATCTTTAAGCGAAATCAATAGGTTCTTAAAATTATTTAATTCTAAGTGAAAAACCTTTAACTTTATACTTTTAGGAATTTTTTTTTTATCTTAATTGTTATATTCTTTACTTGGAATCAAATTGATAAAAGCATCGATCCACAACAAGTGAATATTAGATAATAATAATAAATAATATATTATTTCTAAGTGATCGAAAAATCTTATGTTTGTACAATATAAAAAGATGTAGCAAAACAGATGGTTTGAGAATTCTTTTTTTTTTCTTGAGCAATTAGGCAAATCTTATTTTATTGAAAATTTCTAAGGATTTTGGCGAAGTTTTAATTTTTATAAAAAGCATTTTTTTTATAGAATACAAAAAAAAAAGAAAGTACAAAAAGTTAATTTAAAAAATTTAAACGAACTCAGGTAAAAAAAAAGATTTTAATTGAATTAAAACCCCAAAAACCTATTTAAACTGGTTTTTATTCATTAAATCAATTGTAAATTCCATTGAATTGGCCTCTTTATTTATATTTAAATCTCGACGATTGAATAAAAACTTGTTAGTATTGTTTTGAACAAGTTGCCGCTATGGTGAAATTGGTAGACACGCTGCTCTTAGGAAGCAGTGCTATAGCATCTCGGTTCGAGTCCGAGTAGCGGCATAAGATCTTATAAAAGAGATATTATATTATAAGTTTTATAATCAAACTAATACCCGATTTTCGAAAAAAGTCGGGTAAAACCTAGTATTAATTTATTAATTTTTAACAAATTTTTTATGATTTTTTCAATTTTAGAGCATATATTAACTCATATATCTTTTTCGGTCGTTTCTATTGTACTGACAATTTATTTTTTAACTTTATTAGTTAATTTAGATGAAATCATAGGATTTTTTGATTCATCAGATAAAGGAATCGTAATTACGTTTTTTGGTATAACAGGATTATTGTTCACTCGTTGGATTTATTCAGGACATTTTCCATTAAGTAATTTATATGAATCATTAATTTTTCTTTCGTGGGCTTTTTCAATTATTCATATTGTTTCCTATTTTAATAAAAAACAAAAAAATAACCTAAACGCAATAACTGCGCCAAGTGCTGTTTTTATTCAGGGTTTTGCTACTTCAGGTCTTTTAAACAAAATGCCTCAGTCTGCAATATTAGTACCAGCTCTCCAGTCCCAGTGGTTAATGATGCACGTAAGTATGATGATATTAGGCTATGGCGCTCTGTTATGCGGATCATTATTATCAATAGCTCTTCTAGTCATTACATTTCGCAAAGTTGGCCCGACTTTTTTGAAAAAAAAAAAAAAAGAAAATAATTTCTTAAATGAATTATTTTCTTTTGATGTACTTTACGACATAAATGAAAGAAATTCTATTTTACTACAACAAAACATTAATTTTAGTTTTTCTCGAAATTATTATAGGTATCAATTGATTGAACAATTAGATTATTGGAGTTTTCGTATTATTAGTCTTGGATTTATTTTTTTAACCGTCGGCATTCTTTCAGGAGCTGTATGGGCTAATGAGACGTGGGGTTCATATTGGAATTGGGATCCAAAAGAAACTTGGGCATTTATTACTTGGACCATATTCGCAATTTATTTACATATTAAAACAAATAGGAATGTTAGGGGTATAAATTCTGCAATTGTGGCTTCTATAGGCTTTCTTTTAATTTGGATATGCTATTTTGGTGTCAATCTTTTAGGAATTGGTTTACATAGTTATGGTTCATTTACATCGAATTAAATAAAACATTAACAAAAAAAATAAAGGAATCCAAATACAAATAAAAAATAATAGCATCTATATATAACTTCATATAATATAAGTTAAGAACTCAAATTTAGTTATTTAGTTATTAGTAGTAAATAATCAAGAACCTTTTGAATCAAGTAGTACAATGATTCAAAAGGTTCTCACAATACAAAGACCAAAGACTTCTGATTACAATTCAATTTAATGCTTTTTTTTATTTCCTGAAAACTAACCATAAAAATAATTAGATAAAATGGATTCGACCTTGTCACTTGCTAATGAGAGCACAAAATCAGGATAAATCCCAATACCTATTATTGGTAGAAGAATAGAGATTGAAAGAAATAACTCTCGGGGTCCAGAATCAAAAAAAGAAGGGTTTTTTACATTAATTAACTTGTATCCATAGAACATTTGGCGTAACATAGATAATAAATATATAGGAGTTAATATCATTCCAACTGCCATTACAAAAATAATTAAAATTTTTGAAATTAATAAATATTTTTGGCTGGTAATTATTCCAAAAAAAACGATTAATTCTGCAACAAAACCACTCATGCCCGGTAATGCAAGGGAAGCCATCGATAAGATAGTAAACATTGTAAATATCTTTGGAATGGAGATAGCCATTCCACCCATTTCATCAAGATAAACAAGCCGAATTCTATCATAACTAGTTCCTGCCAAGAAAAAAAGTGCAGCGCCAATAAATCCATGAGATATTATTTGTAAAATAGCTCCATTAAGTCCAGGGTCCGTTATAGAACCAATACCTATAATTATAAAACCCATATGAGATACAGAAGAATAGGCTATTCTCTTTTTTAAATTACGTTGACCGGGAGATGTTGAAGCTGCATAAATTATTTGGATTGTACCGACTACCATCAACCAAGGAGAAAACATAGAATGAGCGTGAGGCAATAATTCCATATTGATTCGAACCAACCCATATGCTCCCATTTTTAATAAGATTCCAGCGAGAAGCATACAGGTACTGTAATGTGCCTCGCCGTGGGTGTCAGGTAACCAAGTATGTAAAGGTATAATCGGTGATTTGACGGCAAAAGCAATAAGAAATCCAATATAAAAAAGTATTTCGAGTGTGACAGGATAGGATTGATTAGCTAATAGTTCTAAATTTAATGTTGGTTCGTTAGAACCATATAAACTTATACCTAAAACCCCTATTAATAAAAAAATAGAACTTCCTGCAGTGTATAAAATAAATTTTGTAGCTGAATACAGACGTTTCTTTCCACCCCACATGGATAAAAGTAGATAAACGGGAATTAATTCTAATTCCCACATGATGAAAAAAAGTAAAAGATCCCGAGAAGAAAATGATCCTATTTGACCGCTGTACATTGCTAACATCAGGAAATGGAATAATCGGGAATCCCGAGTAACAGGAAAAGCCGCTAAAGTAGCTAAAGTAGTAATAAATCCCGTCAGTAAAATTGTTCCTATAGAAAGTCCATCTATTCCCATTCTCCAGTCAAAATCAAAAAAATTTATCCATTTATAATCTTCGGACAGTTGAATTAATGGATCGTCCATTTTATAATTATAACAAAAAGCGTAGGTCGTTAGAAGAAGTTCTAATATACAAATGCATATAGTATACCATTTATTTACTTTATTTCCCCTATGAGGGAGAAATAACATTAACGAACCAGCAGATATTGGAAAAACAACAATTATTGTTAACCAAGGAAAATCATTCGTGGTAAAGACAAGATACACCAGGTCCAAAGAACGCGTACTCAAAAAAAATATATAAATAAAAAATATAATTTAACTTTTTTGAGTACGAGTACTTGTCAATAAAAAAAATAAAATTTATTCCAAATTTATTCAAATGAGGTTTTCGGTAACGTATCAATAAGCTAGACCCATGCTTCGAGTTGTTTCATTCCATAAATAAACTCGAACGCTCAAAAAATCCGTTGGACAGGCAGATTCACATCTCTTACAACCAACACAGTCCTCGGTTCTTGGAGCGGAAGCTATTTGCTTAGCTTTACATCCATCCCAAGGTATCATTTCTAATACGTCTGTAGGGCACGCTCGGACACATTGAGTACATCCTATACAGGTATCATAAATTTTTACTGAATGTGACATAGGATCTATAGTTTTTTGAATGTCATAAATTTTCAATCTAGTAAACTTCTAACTGAATGATATATTAAAATACTAGATGAAGCAATGATTTCCTTTAATAGAATTTTTGTAATGAATTCTGGCTCAATTGATTAAAAAATGGGGCTAAAATACTTTGATTTATTATATTTTCACAAATATAATTTTAGTAAATCATAACCTATTATATATATATATGCAAATTCAAATCTATAATTTTTTTATTTATGCTACTTATTTAATAAGGTCGATTGGTTGATGCGAGTTGATTTTCTGTTACGATAAATTGACGAAACTATAGCTAATCCAATAGCTGCTTCAGCGGCTGCAATTGCTATAACAAAAATGCAGAAAATATCCCCTTTTAGTTGGGAATTATCAAAAAAATCAGAAAAAGTTACGAAATTCATATTAACTGCATTGAGTATAAGTTCAAGACACATAAGAGCCCTAACCATATTTCGACTCGTGATCAATCCATAAAGACCAATCAAAAATAAATAGGCACTCAAAACAAGTACATGTTCGAGTATCATTCAGCAACTCCTTATCAATTTTGATTCATTTCAATATGAACAACAATTCAACGGATTCAATCAACTAGAATATAACAAAAAAGTACGAATAAAAACTATATTTAGGTAAAATTTATTTAGGTAAAAAAAATATTTCAAATATATATATTTTATATATATATATATTTAAAATATTAATATAGTATTCAATCAAATTTAATTGAATGAACAAAAAAATATCATAACATACACAAAGTTTTCTTTAGTCTTTACTAATTGAACGTTTTTTATTGACGAGCCACCGAAATTGCACCTATCAAAGCAACTAAAAGAATTATTGAAATGAGTTCAAACGGAAGAAAAAAATCTGTTGATAAATGAATTCCTATTTGTTGACTATTACTTATTAAATCTTGCTCTAGAATCTGGTTTAATCTTGTAGTCCAAATAACCCCGTACCATGACGTATCAAGAATTGTAGAAATTAATGAAAAAAGAATAGTTGTACAAACCAACGAAGTAATCCCATTGCCAACGGTCCACAGATTTAAATTTGTGGAATATTCTGAATCATTCATGAACATCACGGCAAATATGATTAAAACATTTATGGCCCCAACGTAAATAAGGAGTTGTGCAGCAGCTACAAAATGGGAATTTGATAGAATATACAATAAAGATATACAAACAAGAACAAATCCTAAGGAAAAGGCCGAAAATATTGGGTTGGGCAGTAATACCACTCCCAGACCTCCTACTATAATACCGGATCCCAGAAAAACTAAAAGAAAATCATGTATTGGTCCAGGCAAATCCATTATATTATTAAAATAAGAAAAAAATCGAAACCCTTTTCATGACCTTATTAATTTAACCGGGGAATTTTTTTTTATATGTTTCTAATAGAGTGAAATTAGAATCTAATGGATATGAATTTATGTAGATACAATTATTAGACAGTTTCGCTTTTTTATGCTAAAGTGTTCAGCCTATCTGTTTAAATAAAGTAATTACGAGTTTATTATATTAAAAGAATGAGCCTTAATACTTAATATTATTATATAAATATAATACAAGTTTTTTATTAAATTCTTTATATAATTCAAAAAATTTGAATTCTTTTTTTAATAAACTTAATGGGTTTACCCTTTTTTTGTTTGAGGTGAATTTAAAATTGTTCGAATAGTGTAATCGTCAATTACTGACATTGGTAAACGACCCAAAGCTATTTGATTATAATTCAATTCGTGACGATCATAAGTTGAAAATTCATATTCTTCAGTCATTGACAAACAATTTGTTGGACAATATTCAACACAATTACCGCAAAATATACAAATTCCAAAATCGATACTGTAATTAAGCAATCGTTTTTTTCTAATATTCGTTTCCAATTTCCAATCAACAACAGGTAGATCTATAGGACATACTCGAACACATACTTCACAAGCAATGCATTTATCAAATTCAAAATGGATTCGCCCGCGGAAACGTTCCGAGGTTATTAATTTTTCATAGGGATATTGAATAGTTACAGGTAACCGATTTGTGTGGGATAAGGTAATCATGAAACCTTGACCAATATACCTTGCAGCTCGTAGGGTTTGTTGACCATAATTCATGAACCCGGTTATCATAGGAAGCATATTGTAATTATCTATGAATAATTTTATCTTTGTTTCTTTCTCTTGTTTAAAACAAGTAATGAAAATATTGGATTCATTTTCAATTTATAGTGAAAAGAGTTGGAAAGAAGTTGTTAATAATAGATTACCAAGGGAAATAGGTAAAAGAAATTTCCATCCAAGATTTAGTAGTTGATCCATTCTTAGCCTAGGTAAAGTCCATCTTGTTGCGATAGAAATGAACAAGAACAAATATGTTTTAGCTAATGTAATAAAGATACCAATTGTTGTTACAAAAGTTTGATCCCTTTCAAAGAGCTCCAGAATAGATATATACGGAATAGAAATATTCCAACCGCCTAAGTATAGAACTGTCACAAATAATGAGGAAATTAATAGATTTAGATAAGAAGCAACGTAAAATAAACCAAATTTGATACCTGAATATTCAGTTTGATAACCTGCTATTAATTCTTCTTCCGCTTCTGGTAAATCAAATGGTAATCTCTCGCATTCTGCTAGGGAAGAAATTAGAAAAATGATAAAACCTATGGGTTGACGCCACAAATTCCATCCCCAAAAACCATATTTTGATTGTGCCTCAACTATATCAACTGTACTTAAACTGTTAGATAATCCTAGTCGGCGATAACATTACTATTCTCACCGCTATTACAAAACCGTACATGAGGTCTTCGCCTCATACGGCTCCTCGGGGGCCATAAATAAATCTAAGGACCAAATTATTAGTATTATTTAGATGGATATCATGTGTTCTAAAATAGATTAAATATAAATATATCTGGGGTCCCGAATTATACCAGTGGAATTCTGTCTGCTCAAATTCTAAGAATAAAAAAGCGCTTCGGAATTCATCTCATCCTTTACAAATTTTAATTTCTATTTGTTGAGTAATAACTTAATTCTTTAATAAAAAACTCCTTGTAAAAAAAAAGGTATTTCAGTCCATCGTGGTTTTCAATTACGAAAAAGAATTAGACATCCTATTAGTTTATTATTCATGACATAAATTATATTTTATTTTCGAAATATATGAAAAAAATATACTTGTTTCGTTCCTATTCTTCTTTCCTTTTAAAAAAGGTTGGTGGACTTAAAAAATAAAAGATTATTTCGTTTCTGATAGTCATTACATTTATCGGTGGGTAGGAGCATACTCTGAATCGGAATCTTGGGGAGTACTGTCTGATCATTTCTACTAATTTCAAGCCCCAATTAATCTTCTTTTTTTGTTATCTTATAGTATGCATAAATATCCTTTGCAATTTGTTTAATCTCTATTACAAATTCTTTGTGTATTTTGGTGTTTCTAACCATCCACTCACTTTTACCTAATTGCCGCTCACTTTGTAATACATGTATGTTAATCTATATAACTGATAGTGAAAACGCCATACGGTTAATATTTTGAACCCGCTTCAAGCCAGGATGACTAAATCAACCAACCTTGGGGTAAAGTGATTATTACGATTATGTTTATTTCCGTTTAACCTTTGTACATAGGAAATGAGACTCAAATTTTTACTGCTAATTTCTGAGCAGTTTTTTTCACTCATATATAACTATCAAATTCCTTTTATTAAGATTAACCCAAAAATAAATATATATATTCCGTTTTTAACTTATTCGTCTAGAATAAACGTAATAGTAAAAATGTTTATATTTCAACGAATCGCACGTAGAGATATTGATAAAACACATAGAGTTAATGGTATTTCATAACTAATCGATTGGGCAGCAGCTCGCAGACCACCTAAAAAAGAATATTTATTATTTGATCCATATCCTGACATAAGAAGTCCAATAGGAGCAATACTTGAGATGGCAATCCATAAAAAAATACCGATATTGAGATCCGCTAAAACAAGGTGATTGCTAAAGGGAATTACTGAATAACTTAGTAAAATTGAGATAACTGCTATCGACGGTCCAATACTAAATAAAGGACTATTTCCTCTAGCTGGACGAATATCTTCTTTGAAAAGTAGTTTTGTCCCGTCGGCTAGGGCTTGAAGAATTCCCAACGGGCCGGCGTATTCAGGTCCAATACGTTGTTGTATCCCTGCAGATATTTCTCTTTCTAACCACACAATTACTAGTACACCTGTTATGATTCCCAATACAAGAGAAAATATAGGGACAAACATCCATATTAGTCCGTAGACCTCTTTTAAATATTCCAATCTAACAAAAGAATTTATAGTTTGTACTTCTGTTGCATAAATTATCATTTTAACGATCAACTTCTCCCATAATTATATCTATGCTACCGAGTATCGTCATAATATCAGCCAATTTCATTCTTTTAACTAGTTCAGGAAGAATTTGCAAATTAATAAAACCCGGCGGTCTTATTTTCCATCTCCAAGGAAAACCACTTTGATCTCCTATGAGAAAAATTCCCAACTCCCCTTTTGGGGCTTCAACTCTTACATAAAGTTCTTGTTTCGATAATTCAAAAGTAGGAGAAGGTTTTTTACTAATGAATCGATATTCAAAATCATTCCATTCTGGATTCCTATTTTTATCAAAGCCTCTGCTTTCTAAATTCTCATAAGGACCTCCTGGAAGTCCTTCCAGAGCCTGTTGAATAATTTTTATGGATTCTGTCATTTCACTAAGTCGTACTAAATAACGAGCTAATGAATCCCCTTGTTTTTGCCATTGAATTTCCCATTCAAATTCATCGTAAGACTCATAACGATCAACTTTACGAAGATCCCATGGTATTCCGGATGCGCGTAGCATTGGTCCGGATAAACCCCAATTTATTGCTTCTTCCCCACCAATAATCCCAACTCCTTCAACCCGTTCTAAAAAAATAGGATTTCGTGTAATAAGTTTTTGATATTCAACAACCTCGGTTAAAAAATAATCACAAAAATCCAAGCATTTATCTATCCAACCATAAGGTAAATCAGCCGCAATTCCTCCAATACGAAAAAAATTATGCATCATTCTCATACCGGTGGCAGATTCGAATAGATCATATATAAATTCTCGTTCTCTGAAAATATAGAAAAAAGGAGTCTGTGCACCAATATCTGCCATAAAAGGGCCGAGCCATAACAGATGAGAAGCTATACGACTCAATTCCAGCATAATTACTCTGATATAGCTGGCCCTTTTAGGAACTTGAATATTTCCCAATTGTTCTGGTCCATTTACTGTTATTGCTTCTGTAAACATAGTAGCTAAATAATCCCATCGCGTTACATAAGGTAAATATTGTATAATTGCTCGGTTTTCCGCAATTTTTTCCATTCCCCTGTGTAAATAACCCAATATGGGTTCACAGTCAACAACATCCTCGCCATCTAGAGTAACAATTAAGCGAAGAACACCATGCATGGATGGGTGGTGAGGTCCCATATTTACTATCATAAGATCTTTTCCTGTAACAGGTCTCTTCATAAGTTTTTCCTTGATTCGTTCTAGCATGAATTATATTGCTGAAAAATTAGTTTATAAAAAAATTAAATATCTAAAAAATGAATAAATTCACTTTTTTTTATTTAACGAGTTTTTAATTCCCGAATATTCAACTGATTAATTAATTCTTTATAACGTACTCTATTTTTTTTTGACAAATAAGCCAGCAGTCGTTGACGTTTTCCCAGAATTTTTCGTAGACCCCTCTGAGATAAATAATCTTTTCTGTGCAATTCCAAATGTGAAGTAAGTCTTCGTATCTTATTAGTGAAACTGAATACTTGAAATTCAACAGATCCCCTGCTTTCGTTTTTTTTTTCTTGAAATGAAATGAATGCATTTTTTATCATAAAAAGAAATCCTTCCTTTTTTTATATGAATTGAAAGATATTAGTTTTACTGATCAGTAATAATAGTGGTATTTTTTGTACAAGGATCTGAATTTAATTAGCAACTTTTTATTCTTAATTTTATTAAAAAGTATAAATTTAGATCTAAAAAGGAGGATTCTTTTAATTTATTTATGTATCTGTTCTGATTGGTATCTACGTCATTGATTAAATTAATCTCCTGTATAAAGATTAAATTTAAAACAATCCCTCATATTTGTGCATAGAGTTGGTTTCATATACCGTAACTTATATTTTCATATACCGTAACTTATATACTTATATACCGTAACTTATATACTTATATATAGTAAAAAGGATCTATCATTAATTAATTTTAAATCGTGTATACATATGTATTCTTATCATACTGAAACGATTTCCGTTAGTAGTATTAAACCAATAGCGATTCATACAAGCTAAATCTTCTAATCTAAAGTTGGGCCAAAGAAAGGATTTTAATTTAATTTGTTTTTTTTTATCTTTATCAAGATCTTTCTTTTTATGTAAAACTGTGGTCCAGTTTTGAATATTCTTATCAAATCTTGAATTTATATCCCTCTTTTTTTTTTTTTTTAAGTTGAAACAAATTAGAATTCGAAATTCTCTACGTCGTTTAGGAGATAGAATATTTTCTGGAACAAAGAAATCATAATTATATATATTTTTTTTTACAGTTTTGTTTTGATATTTTGTAATGGATTTTTCAATTTTTTTTTTGTATCTTTTACTTTTTTTTTGTTTATTTTTATGAACCAATGAAATACCTATGGTTCTATATATCATAAGTTGTCCGTCGTTTTTTACAGACAAACGTACAGGTTCAATAATAAAAATTCCTTTTTTCATTAATTTTGCACAAGTGAAATTCTTCTCAATCATTAGAATGTCTAGACTCATCTCCCCTCTTTCAATAGAAGATATCGCTATATCGTTTGGATTTTTTAGTCTAACCAAAAGACAGTATATTTTAATATTATTGAGAATTTTTTGATTAAAAAAACAATTCCATCGCAATTGAAAACGCGAATACCTTGTGAGAAATAAATCGAGTTCCGCTTCTGTATTGCTTTTGTATTGTTTTTTATTTTTACGTTTTTTTATCTTCGATTCCGCATAATTTTCTTCAATTTTTTTTTCTTCGTTTGATAGAGCCAGTTCAGGATTTATTTTTTTTTCTTTATCTGATTCAAGCTCTCCTTGACCCGCCAATTCTTTTTCTTCTTTATTTAGATTATAAAATCTAAGGGAGTTTTTTTCGTTTGATCGTATAAAACCTTTTTTCTTTCCGGTGATCTTTTTATTAACATTTTTGTTTTCATTAAAATTGAAAAGAAGTAATTTAATTGGTATCACCCAAGGTTTATTTTTATATGTACTAGAAAAAAATAAAAATTCTGGAAAGAAAAAAAATTCAAAATTTGTTATACGACGATTTATTATTTCTTCATTCATTCCCATCCAATCAAAAAGGTTTCTTTTTTTATTGGCAAGACCCGTCTTAGTTATTTTATCAACTCTTTGATAATTCTGAACTTTAGTCTTAATATATTTTTTTTTACTCTTGGTATCAATCCAGGGCTCAATATTTAATTTTTTTCTAAACCAAAAGTTTAGAATTCTCCAATCCAAATATTTTCTATGCCGGATTTCCCCCATACCCCGAATATTATATTTTTCTAAAAAAAAAGAGATTAAACAATTATCTAGAGTAATACCTATAGACATGTCAAAAATTTTTTTTTCTGTAGAATGAATAGATTTGTAGCAAAAAAGATTATATATAGAATCTTTTTTTAAATTATGTTTTGGATTTAATAACGAGTCGGCTTCAAAAAATTTTTGTTTTTTGTAATTATCAACTTTGTTTTTTTCATTTGAATCCTCTTTGGTTAAACTTAGCTTTAGAACTAGAGAGTCTTCGTTTATTTTCTTTTTCCATTTTTGGGTTACTAATTTAGCCCACGCAACCTGAGGTAAATTGTATTGATAATGACTTCGTAACCAGTTTTTCCATGGATTTACTTCGGAATTTAAAAGTGTTTTATCTTTTAATTCATAATGAAAGATTCCTTGTTCTTGAAAAAAATCCTTTATTTGATTCTTAACAAAAAAGGATGTTATGCATATGTTATATTCAAGAACATCCTTTAATTTCGAAAAGTTACTAACTTGTATTTTTGATAATTTGTAAAATACATATGCTTGTGATAAAGAGCATAGGTCATAACTAAAAAAATTTTTTTTTGATATTAAATTTTTTATAGTCGAAATAAAATAAATGGTATTTTTTTTTTTTAATTTTTCTCCTGTTTCTTCATTCTTGTAAATATTTTTATCAAGAATTGTTTTTGTTGATTCAAAAAAAAGTTGTGTAGTAATTCTTGGAATATCAATGATACCTATAAAAATAGCTATAGACAGTTGTTCGATGCAAAATCTTATAAAAAAAACGGATTTACGAATTAATCGGGTATTTTGTCTTTTGAATGTCTGCCAAAATTTTTTTGATGACTTAATTATTTTATAACCATAACGCGATTTGTTACAACTATTAGTTAGGTTTTGTTTTTCTTTTGAAATTTCTTCTATTTGATTTCTGATTGTCTTTATTCTATCAATCAAAAATTTTTTTTTTTTTTCGCTGAGTGAAGAATTTCTCCACTCCGTGGATTTATTTTGAACAGATAGTTCATCAATCATCTGATTACTCATTATTGAATCTTTTTTAGTTTCATTTAATTCATATATTTCTCTCAGGCCAAATAATGGAATTAGATTTCGTTTTGAAAGGTTTTTCTTTTTTCCTTTTATAAAAAGAAAGTTTTTGATAATCCAGTGTTTAATTTCTTTTGCGACTTTTAGGAAAATTGTTGCTCTTTCTTTGAAAATCCTTAAAACCGGAAAAGACTTAGTTTTGCGTTTTTTTATTCTTTTTTTTAATTCTTTATAAATAGGTTCAAAAAAAGGGGGCTTTTTTTGGGCAGAACCAAATGGTAGTTCGGTTTCCACCCCCCAAACTGTTAAAAAAAAAAAATCGTTTTTTTCTACTTTGTCTTTTTTTTTTTTTAGTCGAGCCTTCTGAGATGATTGAAATTTATATTTATGCCAAGGTTTAAGATAAAAAGGAAATAGGATTTTTATCTGAATACCATCCGTTAACCAGTTTCTTGGAAATTCTGTTTCGGACAGTTGAACCCCATTATAAGTGCATTTAACATGCATTTCACGTTTCCAATCCTTTAAATCCTCGGACCACTCGGGAAATTGAAATAATAACATACGGACGCTATTTTTAATTATTATCAATAAAGGTAATATAATATATTTTCTAAGAATAGATTGAGTTACTAAGAGAGAACCTCTTATTATTTGAGCAAATAGGAAGCTATCCCAAGTTTCTGCAACTTCTATCCGGTTTTTTTCTTCTATTTTTGATTGGTCTTCGACTTTTTTTTCAATTGTTTTTTTTTTTTTTTTCCACATGAAATTTCTAATAATTTTTTTTTTTAGCCCCCATATATCAAAAAAAAAAAAAAAATTTTTATCTATTCTATCAAAAAAAAGCGGGGAATGTACTTTTGCTTGAAAAAATTCCCAAATAACAGTTTTACGCCTTTGGGAACGCATGGATCCTTTAATTATCTCTCGCCGAAAATCAGATTGTTGTGAATAGCGGATCAAAGCCATTTCATTTTTTTGATCCTCTTTTTTTTTATCCTTGAGATTAATATAAATCTCGTTATGCGGCTCTTTATCAGTAAAAACCACTACACGTTTTGCTTTTCTTGAACGAATTCCAGGCTCCATAAATACATTTTCGTCAATTTCGCCTTCCAAATCTGCCAAATCACTTTTTAATTTGTATGACCATCGAGGAACTTTTTTCTTTATTTCATGTAAATAAAGTAAATTTTTTATAAGGGTTTGATCGTTGCTATCCGTTATCACGACATCAAATAAAAATTTTAAAATTTTGATCTCTTCTTCTGAATAAATTTTATCTTCTTGGGGTTCGTAAAAAAAAGAAAGTTTTTTCTCTAAAGATTTTATATTAAATTTTTCTATTGTTTGTTCAAATTTGTGATAATTAATCTTCAGAAGTATACCATGAATCTTGTTTATCCAAGAACCTCCTATATTATTTTTTATATAGGTTTCGTTTAAGATTTGGAATTGAGGTAATTTTTTAATTCTTCCGCGAGAGATCCCATGCAAAAATGGATCATAAATTTTAGGTAAATATTCTTTTTTAGTTTCGTTATGACAAAATCGAGTCGTTTTTTCCAGTATATTTTCAACAGACCATTCCTTATCTAAAGCTTCAATTCGCTTTAAAAATTCGTTTTTTAAGTTTTCCTCTTTTTCTTCATTGATCAAACTCCAACAAGTATA